TGGTCGTGTATTAGCAGACAATATATATATGGGTTCACGATGCATTGCCATTAGAAATCAAGATATTGGGATTGGGCTTGTTAATCGATTCATAACCTTTCGAGTACAACCAATATCTATTAGAACCCCCTTTACTTGCAGGAGTACATCTTGGATCTGTCGATTATGTTATGGCCGTAGTCCCACTCATGGCGACTTGGTCGAATTGGGAGAAGCAGTAGGTATTATTGCGGGTCAATCTATTGGGGAACCCGGGACTCAACTAACATTAAGAACTTTTCATACCGGTGGAGTATTTACAGGTGGTACTGCAGAACATGTACGAGCTCCTGATAATGGAAAAATAAAATTCAATGAAGATTTGGTTCATCCCACACGTACACGTCATGGGTATCCTGCTTTTCTATGTTATATAGACCTATATGTAACTATTGAGGGTCAAGATCTTCTACATAATGTGAATATTCCACCAAAAAGTTTGATTTTAGTTAAAAATGATCAATATGTAGAATCAGAACAAGTGATTGCTGAGATTCGCGCCGAAGCATCCACCTTGAATTTTAAAGAGAGAGTTCGAAAACATATTTATTCTGACTCAGAGGGAGAAATGCACTGGAGTATCGCTGTGTACCATGCACCCGAATATACATATGGTAATGTTCATCTCTTACCAAAAACAAGTCATTTGTGGATAGTATCTGGAGTTCCGTACAGATCCAGTATAGTCCCTTTTTCGCTCCACAAGGATCAAGATCAAATAAATATTCATTCTCTTTCTGCCGAACGAAAATATATTTCTAACCCTTCAGTGACTAATGATCAAGTGAGACACAAATCGTTTAGGTCGGATCCTTCTGGTAAAAAGGAGGAGTGGGTTCTTGATTATTCAGGACCTGATCGAATCATATGTAATGTTCATTGTAATTTCATATATCCCCCCATTCTCGACGATAATTCTGATTTATTGGCAAAGAGGCGAAGAAATAGATTCATCATTCCATTACAATCTAATCAAGAAAAAGAACTAATACCCCGTTCGGGTATCTCGATTGAAATACCCATAAATGGTCTTTTCCGTATAAATAGTATTCTTGCTTATTTCGATGATCCCCGATACAGAAGAAAGAGTTCAGGAATTACTCAATATGGGACTATAGAGGTGGATTCAATCGTCAAAAAAGAGGATTTGATTGAGTATCGAAGAACAAAAGAATTTAGGTCAAAATACCAAACGAAAATAGATCGATTTTTTTTCATTCCCGAGGAAGTGCATATCTTACCCGGATCTTCTTCTATAATGGTACGGAACAATAGTATCATTGGAGTAGATACACGAATTACTTTCAATATAAGAAGCCAAGTAGGCGGATTGGTCCGAGTGGAGAAAAAAAAAAAAAAGATTGAACTCAAAATATTTTCTGGGGATATCTATTTTCCTGGAGAGACAGATAAGATATCCTGGCACAGCGGCATCTTGATACCACTAGGAACGGGAAAAAAAAATTCTAAGGAATCAAAAAATTGGATCTATGTCCAACGGATCACACCCACCAAAAAAAAGTATTTTGTTTTGGTTCGACCCGTAGTCACATATGAAACGGCGGACGGGCTAAATTTAGCAACGCTTTTCCCCCAGGATCCCTTGCAGGAAAGGGATCATGTGCAACTTCGAGTTGTCAATTATATCCTTTCTGGAAATGGTAAACCAATTCGCGGAATTTCTCATACAAATATTCAATTAGTTCGAACTTGTTTAGTATTGAATTGGGACCAAGACAAAAAGGGTTCTTCCATAGAGGAGGTTCATGCATCCTTTGTTGAGGTAAGGGTAAATGATCTGATTCGAGATTTCATAAGAATGGACTTAGTGAAGTCCCTTATTTTGTATACCAGAAAAAGGAATGATCCGGCAGGATTAATTCCCGCTAATGGATCAGATCGTACCAATCTCAATCCTTTTTATTCCAAGGTAAGGATTAAACAATCACTTACCTGGCATCAAGGAACTATTCGTACGTTGGTGAATAGAAATAAGGAATTCGAATCTTTGATAACTTTGTCATCATCTAATTGTTCTCGAATAGGTCCACTCAACGATTTGAAATATAACAACAATGTGACAAAAAAATCAAATAAAAGGGATCCACTACTTCCAATTAGGAATTCGTTGGGTCCTTTAGGAATTGTCCCTAAAATTACGAATTTTTTTTCATTTTACTATTTAATAACTCATAATCAGATCTTGGTAAATAAACATTCGCTGCTTGACAATTTAAAACAGACTTTCCAAATACTTAAATATTATTTAATGGATGAAAATGGGAGGATTTATAATCCCAATCCATCCAGTAACATGATTTTTCATCCATTCAATCGGAATTGGTATTTTTTCCATCACGATTATTGTGAAGAAACATCGACGATAATTAGCCTTGGACAGTTTTTTTGTGAAAATGTATGTATATCTAAGTATGGACCACATCTAAAATCGGGTCAGGTTCTAATTGTTCATGTTGACTCTTTAGTAATAAGATCTGCAAAGCCCTATTTGGCTACTCCAGGAGCAACCGTTCATGGCCATTATGGGGAAATCCTTTACGAAGGAGATACCTTAGTTACATTTATATATGAAAAATCGAGATCTGGTGATATAACGCAAGGTCTTCCAAAAGTAGAACAAGTGTTAGAAGTTCGTTCGATTGATTCAATATCAATGAACTTAGAAAAACGGGTTGAAGGTTGGAACGAACGTATAACAAGAATTCTTGGGATTCCTTGGGGATTCTTGATTAGCGCTGAGCTAACCATAGCGCAAAGTCGTATATCTTTGGTTAATAAAATTCAAAAAGTTTATCGATCCCAGGGAGTGCAGATACATAATAGGCATATAGAAATTATTGTACGTCAAATAACATCAAGAGTGTTGGTTTCAGAAGATGGAATGTCTAATGTTTTTTCACCAGGTGAATTCATTGGATTGTTGCGAGCAGAACGAACGGGGCGCGCTTTGGAAGAAACGATCTGTTACCGAGCCGTCTTATTGGGCATAACGCGAGCGTCTCTGAATACTCAAAGTTTCATATCTGAAGCGAGTTTTCAAGAAACTGCTCGAGTTTTAGCAAAAGCCGCTCTACGAGGTCGTATCGATTGGTTGAAAGGCCTGAAAGAAAATGTTGTTCTGGGGGGTGTGATACCCGTTGGTACCGGATTCAAAGGATTAGTGCACCGTTTAAGCCAACACAGCAACATTTCTTTGGAAATCGAAAAGAAGAATCTATTCGAGGGGGGCATCAGAGATATTTTGTTCCACCACAAAAAATTATTGGATTCTTGCATCTCCAAAAATTTCCACGATACAACGATACATCAGAACAATCATTTACAGGATTTACTGATTCCTAAGAGCGATCATCCTTTTAATTTATAATTTAACTTTAACTAGCCGGTCCCTTCTTTTGTTAAAAAAAAAATGAATAAATAGAAAGGAATTAATGGCTTGGACCATGTATTACCGCTCAATCTCCGGTAGAAAGGTTCCATCGGAACAATTTTTTCAGGGTACCTCGTAAAAAAAAAGAGGAAGTGTGGGGAGAAATGACAAGAAGGTATTGGAACATAAATCTGGAAGAAATGATGGAAGCAGGAGTTCATTTTGGTCATGGTACTAGGAAGTGGAATCCTAGAATGGCACCTTACATCTCTGCAAAGCGTAAAGGTATTCATATTACAAATCTTACTAGAACTGCTCGTTTTTTATCAGAAGCTTGTGATTTAGTTTTTGATGCAGCAAGTAGGGGAAAACAATTCTTAATCGTTGGTACAAAAAATAAAGCAGCTGATTCAGTAGCATCGGCTGCAATAAGGGCTCGATGTCATTATGTTAATAAAAAATGGCTCGGTGGTATGTCAACAAATTGGTCCACTACAGAAACAAGACTTCATAAGTTCAGGGACTTGAGAGCAGAACAAAAGACGGGAAGACTCAACCGTCTTACGAAACGAGATGCAGCAATGTTGAAGAGACAATTATCTCACTTGCAAACATATCTGGGTGGCATCAACTATATGACGGGGTTGCCTGATATTGTAATCATCGTTGATCAGCAAGAAGAATATACGGCTCTTCGAGAATGTGTTACTTTGGGAATTCCAACAATTTGTTTAATCGATACAAATTGTGACCCAGATCTTGCAGATATTTCGATTCCAGCCAATGATGACGCTATAGCTTCAATTCGATTAATTCTTAACAAATTAGTATCTGCAATTTGTGAGGGTCGTTATAGCTATATAAGAAATCGTTGATTAATAATAAGATAAGTCAATTACTTCGTCAATTCCATCGATTTATGGAATCGGTTACTATACTATATCCATCCTGAATATAAAAGATAAAAATTCCCGGGGATATTATGTAATTACTTGGTATCCGAAATATACAGTTAAAGTAGGCGAATCGATAAAGAGATAATTGAATCAAAATAATTCCTTTTTAAGTTCTATTTCTGTCAGAGGGCAAGCAATATGAATGTTCTACCATGTTCCATCAACACATTAAAAAGGTTATACGATATATCCGGTGTAGAAGTAGGCCAACATTTCTATTGGCAAATAGGAGGTTTCCAAGTCCATGCCCAAGTACTTATTACTTCTTGGTTCGTAATTGCTATCTTATTAGGTTCTGCTACTATAGCTGTTCGGAATCCACAAACCATTCCAACCGACGGTCAGAATTTCTTCGAATATGTCCTTGAATTCATTCGAGACTTGAGCAAAACTCAAATTGGAGAAGAATACGGTCCATGGGTTCCTTTTATTGGAACTATGTTCTTATTTATTTTTGTTTCCAACTGGTCGGGTGCTCTTTTACCTTGGAAAATAATACAGTTACCTCATGGGGAGTTAGCCGCACCCACGAATGATATAAATACTACTGTTGCTTTAGCTTTACCTACGTCAGTAGCCTATTTCTATGCAGGTCTTACAAAAAAAGGATTGGGTTATTTCGGTAAATATATTCAACCAACTCCAATACTTTTACCAATTAACATCCTAGAAGATTTCACAAAACCCTTATCGCTTAGTTTTCGACTTTTTGGTAATATATTGGCTGATGAATTAGTAGTTGTTGTTCTTGTTTCTTTAGTACCTTCAGTAGTTCCTATACCTGTCATGTTCCTTGGATTATTTACAAGTGGTATTCAAGCTCTTATTTTCGCAACTTTAGCCGCGGCTTATATAGGGGAATCCATGGAGGGTCATCATTGACTATCTTTCAAAATATGCTTTTTTATTTATCCCAACGCAATGTATTGTATAGGCGGTTCAAATAAGCTATTTTGGAACAGAATAGATACAAGGATATATATGATTTAGAGTACTAGTAAAAAAGATTACGATATTTTGGAATTCAATTGTCAACAAAAAGGAATGAACGAGATCTAAAGGATCTTTTTCCTAAGATTTCCGTTGGGGCCACTTATGTCATACTCCCCAATATTCTATTTCTATTTGTTCAGTCAATCACAATATTGATTACGATTCATACCTAATCATAATTTGGATAAGATAAGAATTGTTATCCGGTTCCGATGTGCGATAAAAAAAATGTTCTATGAAACTATTCCCATCCCATTTCATTTGATTTCAGTCAATTCAATGATTGATCAAAATTTGAATTAATTGCATGCAATTAATTGGATCTCTAATATGGATATTGTATTGATATGGAAGGAGTCAGTCAGACTAATGAATTCGTCAGTTTGTATTCATGCTTGTATTAATGCGGGATCGGGATAATGATAAAGAAAAGGAAACCAATAATTTACAAACGAGATTCATAAAAAAAAAGGGTTAGGGATGGGGTCAAACTGGGTATATGTTATTTAATTATAAGCCAACTCTTCTGTATGTTTCAAAGAATGATTCTAGAATCGGGTTGAATATTAGATGTGAATTTTTTGTTTACGTTATGGAAGAAAGCCATGTATATGTGATATTAGATATTTACTGGTTATATATGAACTATCCATATATCTTATTGACTTTTCTACCCCACCGTGAATTTAGATAGGAATTACAATAGAAGTTCTTCCGTTTCGTCTGGGCCGAATGAATAAACAGATGAAATCAAGCATAGCATATAGAAGAGAAAGAGTGCAGAATTGAAAGAATGAATGGTTCGGAACAAATAAATGAAACGGAAGAACTAGGTCCTTCTGCATTGATTATGGATTGATAAAGACTCCGTGGATAGGAAAACGCGAGATCGAAGCAGTTCTGCTTATACGATTCAATAATCTCATTACTTTAATTTGTAGTTCATAGTTATTTCGACTGGATTGGGTGGATCTTAGTAATGGAATAATAAGTCATAATTCATTGGTTGCTTGTATCATTAACCATTTCTTTATTTTTATGCGAGGAGCTTACCATGAATCCACTGATTTCTGCTGCTTCCGTTATTGCTGCTGGATTGGCTGTAGGGCTGGCTTCTATTGGACCTGGAGTTGGTCAAGGTACTGCTGCGGGCCAAGCTGTAGAAGGTATCGCAAGACAACCAGAGGCAGAGGGTAAAATACGAGGTACTTTATTGCTTAGTCTGGCTTTTATGGAAGCTTTAACAATTTATGGACTGGTCGTGGCATTAGCACTTTTATTTGCAAATCCCTTTGTTTAATCCTATAAATTTGTAAAGTTTTTTGTTTTGTCTTTCTTATTTTATTACCTTGGATTTGCCGCTTGATTTTTCGAATTATATCAAGATTTCACTCCTACAATAACGATTTCACTCCTACAATAGCTTTAACTTAGAGATAATACCCCGTGGGAAGGACTAATTTGAGGATCAGGAATTAGCGGATCCACTCGCTTTCTTCCTTCCCGTTCTCAGTCCAATGGAACCCCCTTTTTTTAGGAAGCGTTGCAACAAATGAGGTATTTCGCAATTGATATGCGACCTGAGACCCAATTCTAACAAGTATTTCAATTTTCTTATTGAAATAAAAATTATTAAATTTTAAAATATTAAGAAAATTAATAAAAAAATCAATCAAATAAAAAAAGGGCGAAGTAATACAAAAAGAACTCTGTTCGATTTAGTCAGTCCTATCTATAAGAGGAGATCCTATGAAAAATGTAACCGATTCTTTCGTTTCCTTGGGTCACTGGCCATCCGCCGGGAGTTTCGGATTTAATACCGATATTTTAGCAACAAATCCAATAAATCTAAGTGTAGTCCTTGGTGTATTGATTTTTTTTGGAAAGGGAGTGTGTGCGAGTTGTTTATTTCAAGAATAAGCTGGATCTAACCAGCTGTACTTTATTCTTTATAATTAGGAAAGAAAGGTGCACGATCTCGCGAATTACTTCTGAATAAATTCAGAAATCATATGTACGAACCATAGCATTTCGCGATTCATTGGTAAATAAACTTTGATTCTCTATCAACCAATAATATGGGACCCTAAACAAAACATGGTTAAAGCTAAATTGTTTGAA